GGGGATGAGCCACAATCAAGATAGCACCAGAATCATGAAAATTCTAGCGTTGACATGTATTTCGCTCCGCCGGAGACTTAAAGTAAAGAAAAAAACGAAAAGAGCAGAAAACTTATTTAAATAATATAAATAATTATAATTATACTTTTCCTTTGCTGGGAAGTCATTACTGACAGTCCCGGCCCTAAGGAGACATTGAAGCTGGACCATAAAAACGATTAATTCTGCATACATGGTTCTTTTTTTCAACTTCCTTTTCAACTGCCAGATCCTTATGAAATGCATTTTGGTCAATTGGATCTCAGGTGTTCAAATAAAGCTTGTTCTTTGAATTGAACAAGTAAAAAAAAAGTATAATGAGTCATTTATAATGTTATATTTATAATGTTATAATGATAATGAGTTATTTATATTATAATATATATATATATATATATAATATGTGTGTTTAATATTTGAGTTTATTGTTTATTTAATATATGTATGTATAATGTGTGTCTGTATATGTTTTTTTATTCCAGTTTTTTACAGTTACAGTAAAGTAAGTAAATTTAGAAAAAGAATCAAATCATAATAATAAAATATTAATTCTTAATAATAAGAAATGACACTTCCATCATGGAATGGGAGTGGAAATTGCCCTTGGTACTGCTTTAATAGCAAGTATTCATGATTTGATATCAAATCATGATTAAATCATTTGATCCATAAATGATTCATTGGAACAAAAAAGAAGTACTGGCCCGGCCAGTACTTAAGCGGGCCGGGGGAATAAACCTTTCGTACAAAATAAAAAAAGTAAGGTATTCTTTCTATTTCTATTGGTGATATCTGTTTCGAATCATTATATAAATTGAATTGCTGATCTGATCAAATTTGTATATATCGCATATTTATATATTTTTATTTATATATTTTTTATATATCTTTCTAATTCTAATAAGAAAGGAAGACGAGGGTTTTTTTTGATCAATCTTTACTTCAACTTTACGTGTCACATCACATAAAAATTTTTAAATTTTGAATTGGGAGAGATGGCTGAGTGGACTAAAGCGGCGGATTGCTAATCCGTTGTACGAGTTTTATTTGTACCGAGGGTTCGAATCCCTCTCTCTCCGTTATCCCCCATCACTTGAGACTTTCGAATTCGAAAAAATCTCGATCCCTTTATTTTAACTATTTTTTTTTATAGTTAAATCTATGGAATAGATAAAATAATAAGAATAAAGAATTCAGAAAAAAAGCAAGGAAGAGCTAAAAATCTCTTATGTTATGTTTATTCTTCACGTCCAGGATTGCGTCCTGGATCATTAGATAAGAATCCGAAGATGAAGAGAGAAACAAAGAATATCACTACTGTATAAACGAAGAGTTTGAGAGTAAGCATTACACAATCTCCAAGATAAGATCATTTTTTTGAAAGGGGGAATAGATTACCTATTTTTTTTTGTACCACATATGGTATTTTGACATAACATATCTCAAAAAGAAAAAAATGAAGTGTTGTGTTTTCTTGAAAAAAAGTAATTTTCACGAATTTCTTTGGAATAAGATTCTGATTCCTTCGTTATCAAAATTTTCTTGTCATATCCACAATTAGGTATTGTGGAAGACCTAATAAAGTCTTTCTTTACTGGAAGGTCAGAACGAGGAAATAAATTGATCCAAATTTAATTAAATTCATTGCTACGGTTATTCAATATTCAAAATTTGGATTTTTGAATCGAGGGTTTATAATGTAAGACTTATCTGATCTTATTAATTTTTAGAATCTTTTTTTTTATCAAAAAAATCATGAATTTAGGAGAGTATTAAAGATTTCATCGAAAACTTACAGCAGCTTGCCAAACAAAGGCTAAGAGAAAAAAGAGTAAAGGTATGATGGGCATAAAGTCTACGAGTGGATTGAAAAAAGCATAAGCCTCGGGCAATTTGGCGAAGAAAAAACTACTCGAATAAAGGGTAGAATTAAGACAGATACAGATTAAACTAAAGATATTAAGCATAACAAACATTTCGTTCTTGTAGATTAGATAATTTGATTTTGATTGAGTTACTTTTATAATATAAGGTAAAAATGAAAAAGGCAGGCCAAAAAAATCCTTCTTTTTCTTTGAACTCTCCAAAATAAAAAATCCCTCTTTCAATTCTCAAATGAGAATACAAAGAATTATACTTTCATACAATATCTTAATTGAATTCCATGTAATGATCAATGAATTTTTTGATTCTATATCTACATGTATAGAATCCTAGCAACAATATATCACATATGTATTTGGGCTAGAATTGACGAATAACCAACACTAATATTAGTGTTTATTAGTGGCGAATAGAAATCTAAATGGGGCGTGGCCAAGCGGTAAGGCAATGGGTTTTGGTCCCGTTATTCGGAGGTTCGAATCCTTCCGTCCCAGATCGTTTCTACCAGAAACGACAGATTGGATCACATTGTATCCAACATTAAACAGAAAATTGTTAAAGAGAACAATCTTTCGTTCTGAATTCTACGAATGATTCTTAAGAATTTATTTGGTTTCTTACAAACATAATCAAGTGTCAAATGTGGTTGGAAATAAATATCTTTATTTTTTGAATTCCAAAAATTGATTTTTGGTGAATCATTCACATTCAGGCGATACTCCTACTATATCATATTCATATTGAAGTTAGTTCCTTAGAGTAACTTTATGCCCAATATCCATGAAATGTGAATTCTCACATAATTCATTCTGAATCGAAATGCGAAAGAAAGGTCTCTCTATTCCCTTCCCAAAAACCTAAAGTAAATAAATGGGGTATCCTAATTCCACATTCTATGTAGAGACTAAGGAGTAGGGAGTTTTTGGTACTAATTTTATCACCGGCCTTAAAACTTCTAAAGCTCGGGTGGGAAAAAATAAAAATAGGAAAACGAATTGATCTGAACCCAATTTTTTTATTTTGTATCTTATCTGGTTCAAATGAATAATTGTAAATGAATGTAATGTATCGGTTGGGGGAATTCATATATTCTGGAATTGATGGAAAGATTCTTGACTTGAACCTGAAATAAAACAAAATCTGTATAAAATGAACAAGGTCTATGACTATATATATGTATTATTATTGTTTTGTTTTATTTCAGTAACAACAGCCTTTCGGTTAAGTGAAAAGGATCTGTGATTCCTTAAATATCCATGATTACCTACGGTAACAATTGTTCGTTGTATATGGTAGATACGAAAAGATCAGACTCCTCTGATTCTGATTTTTTCTTTCAGATGAAAGAAAAAATAACGACCTTAATCTTACCTTACACGAGATATTTTCTATTCTATAACCATGAAAATAAATAAACTGGATTCTCAACCTATCTCTCTAGTTTAAATTAAACCATTGATAATTCAATTGGACATGGTCAAAATTTGCGCCTCTTTAGTGAATGAGATATCTGTTAAAAATTGTTAGCTACTCATTAGTTATTGTGTCGACTTGTTAATTGAATTAGAGATCAAATTAAGTCATGAACGGAAATATGTTTTCCATTCATGATGCTGAAGTCGGGGATTCTTTAAACTATTTTTTTTACTTAATTTTTTATGATATGAATCTTTGGTACTCGAAGAAGTGTGATAAATCTATATTATTGAGAAAACTTCCAACGTTCGCGGGTCATTGGAATAGTTTATTTGATTAAAAACTTATTTTATTCCGGGATTGGGAATCCATTAAGGGCCCTTCTTTGAGGTTTATAATTTATTTGTTCGAGAAAAGTAGGATCCTTCATGATTGACCGTCCCGAACAATCTGTTGAAGATGTAAATAAATCTTAAGCAAACTCGTTTATTCGTCTTTTTTAGAAATGTGTTTCATTCCATTCATATGATATGGGGTTAAAAAATTGGATCCTTGCTGAGCCTTCTCCGGAAAATACTTATATATCTATAGATATAGATAGATAGAAAATATAGACTATAATAGACTATACCGGCTATATATATATATATAATAATATATACATATACCAGTTGAGCCAATGACTATTCATGATTTTATATTGAATCAATTCCATATCGGTTCGAAATTAGAGAAATGTTATGGTAAAACTTCGTTTGAAACGATGTGGTAGAAAGCAACGTGCGACTTGAAGGACATGATCGACTGTGGATTCTTACATCCACCATTTTCTATAAGAATGAAGATGCTCTTGGCTCGACATAGTTTGTTCTGTTCTACTAGGAACCTAATTTGTGTTGGGTTCTAATCTAAATAGTACATGATGAAGCTCGAGCAGAAAGTATTGATTCATTTATCGGGGGGAAGAATCTAGGGTTAGTGACAATCAAAATCAATAAGTTGAACCAACTTTGTAAGTATATCCTCCATATATAAATCGAAAAGGGTTAAAATTAAAAAAAGTTTGAAATAAAAAAAGTAAGATTTATCGGAATTGGTAAAACTATTTCGATCAAAAGTGTATCACAAGCGAATCAATCGTTCGTATTTTTTTCCATAGAAAGAAATAAGAAAAACAAAAGGTATGTTGCTGCCCTTTTGAAAGGAGTAAAGATCGCCGAAGTAATGTCTAAACCTAATGATTTCACAAAGCAAAGATAAAGGATTCCGGAACAAGGAAACACTATTTTCAATTGTCTCAACAGTTGGATCAAAATGCGGAATAAAAATAGATTCGAGACGAGACAAACAAAAGAGGTTAGAGACGGCTCAATAAATGTCTAAGGATTTCCCTTCGAACTCTTTCAGAATTACCCAACTTGAGTTATGAGTACGAATGAGATCTCTTTTTCTTCCGTAAGGAAGAAGAAAAACCCACTTAAATCATAGTCTAATTCATGATTTTGTGGATCCATTTGCCATTATATACAGAAATTAGAATCATTTTTTCTCGAGCCGTATGAGGAGAAAACCTCCTATACGTTTCTAGGGGGGGCATTGTTTATCTACATCTATCCCAATGAGCCATCTATCGAATCGTTGCAATTGATGTTCGATCCCGAAGAGAAGGAAGAGATCTTCGAAAAGTGGGTTTTTACGATCCGATAAAGAATCAAACCTATTCAAATGTTCCCGCTATTCTATATTTCCTTGAAAATGGCGCTCAACCTACAGTAACTGTTCATGATATTTTAAGGAAGGCAGAATTAGTTAAAGAAGGAATCTCGAGTTAATTGTTAATTTAATTAAAGTAAAAAATAAAATAAAAAAATTGGAATAAAAAAGAGAGGGTAACTAGCATCTATCTTTGTGTAATTATTTCATTTCCCCAGAATTTGCTCTTTTCTTGCTCCATTCATACTTATTTATTTTTTTCTTGTGGGAATAAAATTTACCGACAAAGACGGGGTCAATTTTTCTTATTGTACCTCTATTGATTGAATGAACTCGATATTTTTCTCTACCCCGTCTTTATTTTTTTTTCATTCTAATTTCTTATTTATGTTGTGCCAATCCAACACAAGGCCTTATTTGATTTACTTAATTTGTTTTATCAGCATTCTATTCATATTGACAATGGCGTATCGAACAAATATAATTCGATCGTAGATAAATAGATCTGTTTATCCCTACCCTATATTGATTTTTCCTTCACTTCAGTTAAATGATGTGTTTGCCGGATTTACTGTCATACAAGACGTATTTTCTTAATGAAAAAAAATGGATCAAGAGAAAAATTGGTGTAAGTTTTGATATATCTATTGAGAATCCGTTGTTTTTTAATCCAATCTGCCCATTTTGGTATTGTGGTGTTTATTGTGGTGTTATAATAGATCATAAAATCTTTCTTTTAGATTAGATTTGTTGCTAGTTCAATGTTTTGATTTTGACGGGGTCCTGTAGTGCAATCCAATTCATTTTTTTTTGATCGTATCTACATATTTATCCGGGTTGCTAACTCAATGGTAGAGTACTCGGCTTTTAAGTGCGACTATGATCTTTTACACATTTGGATGAAGCAACGAATTCGTCCAGACTATTGGTAGAGTCTATAAGACCACGACTGATCCTAAAAGGTAATGAAGGAAAAAACAGCATGTCGTATTAAAATATAAAATTAATAATAAAATAAATTTTATTAAAATAGAACTTTGAATTTTTCCTTCCCGGGTTGTTATAAAATATTGTTTTGATTTTTGGAAGGGGACAAAAAAATAAATTCACATTTACGGTTGGGTCTAGTGAATAAATGGATAGAGTCCTATAGCCCTAATTCTGGTAAAACAAAAAGCAACGAGCTTATATTCTTAATTTGAATAATTACCCGATCTAATTAGACGTTAAAAATAGATTAGTGCCCGGTGCGGGAAAGGGTTTTCCTGTGAGTGAATCATTGATTCTTTTTATTTTTTTTTTTTATGAAATAAATCCTAACTATTCTCTATGTATGGATTGGAGACGGATGTGTAGAAGAAACAGTATACTGATAAAAAGAATAGAATTTATTCCAAAATCAAAAGAGCGATCGGGTTGCAAAAATAAAGGATTTTTTACCCTCTTGTAATTATAACGAAGATAAACCAATTGTATAGAAAGGGAGAGGAAGGGGATCCTGTTGATTGGACTCCGGGTCTCCGGGGTATATTTTTTTTTCTTACTATATACATATAATACATATACATAATATATACCTTGTTCGGACCATATTGCACTATGTATCATTTGATAACCCAAGAAATGCCTCCTGTGTCTCTGTTTCAAGTAGAGAAATGTAAATGGAAGAATTACAAGGATATTTCGAAAAAGATAGATCTCGGCAACAACACTTCCTATATCCGCTTCTCTTGCAGGAGTATATTTACACACTTGCTCACGATCATGGTTTAAATGGTTCGATTTTTTACGAACCTATGGAAATTTTGGGTTATGACAATAAATCTAGTTCAGTACTTGTAAAACGTTTAATTACTCGAATGTATCAACAGAATTATTTGATTTATTCGGTTAATGATTCTAACCAAAATCGATTCGTTGGGCACAACAATTATTTTTATTCTCATTTTTTTTATTCTCAAATGGTATCAGAAGGTTTTTCAATCATTGTGGAAATTCCATTCTCGATGCGATTAGTATCTTCCCCCGAAGAAAAAGAAATACCAAAATCTCAGAATTTACGATCTATTCATTCAATATTTCCCTTTTTAGAGGACAAATTATCTCATTTAAATTATGTGTCAGATATACTAATACCCCATCCCATCCATCTGGAAATTTTGGTTCAAATCCTTCAATGCTGGATTCAAGATGTTCCCTCTTTACATTTATTGCGATTCTTTCTCCATGAATATCATAATTGGAATAGTTTTATTACTCTGAATAAATCTATTTACGCTTTTTCAAAAGAAAATAAAAGACTATTTCGGTTCCTGTATAATTCTTATGTATCTGAATGCGAATTTTTATTAGTTTTTCTTCGTAAACAATCCTATTATTTACGATCAACATCCTCTGGAGCCTTTCTTGAACGAACACATTTCTATGAAAAAATAGAACATATTATAG